ATTGGCATTGGTGGTTGATTTGATGTGGTTATGGGGTTGTATTTTTGTTTTGATTTTGTGATGATGGGGTGGGGGGGAAAATTAGCTCGTGTGTTACGTTGTTGAGGTGTTTGGGTTTTGTTATGTTAGTAATTGGTTTGATGTTGTGTTAAATTGATTGTGTTCGTTGAATGGTGGATGGGGGGAAAATGGAGGAAAGTTTGATGAAACGAATGGGTTGTAAATTCTTGGGTTTTGTGGTTAAAAATGTTAGTTTTATTTGTTAAATTTACAAAATAATTTCAAGCAAAAAAAAGAGGGGGGTAAAATTGGGGTTTAGGTGTTAGTTCCTAGAATCTCTGTGAAAAAGAATTATGTCCGCCAACCATTACACTATCCTGCTACTGTATAGGTAGCTGGGGGACCCACCATGAATGGGGTCAAAGTGCATCAGTATCCGATTATGCGACTGCCTTATCCACTGAAACCATTACAGAGGGACTCTTGAGGGCAATCCAGCCGCCCGCATGTCATGTGATGGACATGTCAAGAGGAAGATATCTCCTGCTACGCACTTGAAGGGCTTATTGAGAAGACCCCAAAAAGAAAACAAGTGTTAAAGAGGCTTGGCATGCCGCGATTACGAGACGAAAGGAGGATTATTCAGCCTACATATCTGCATCTGTGAAGAGCGATAAGGAGGGAGTTCTGGCAGGTTATGGCCCTGAAATAGGAACCAGAGGCGCAAAAGAGCAAGTTGGGCGAGGGTGTAGGGGGAAAGTATGCGCCTGAAGCTGGTAACTTAGGGCAGCATAGACGTTGAGTAGCTCGGTTCTCGTGAGGATTACGATTAATAGATAACCAGGTTCTCTGGCTTGGGAGTACTTGAAAGCTGTTGGATTTTGGGTTTACCTAGGAGGTGGGCTAAACTTATGGTCTCCGGGAATTCAGTTATGTGGTAGGATATTCCTCGTGTGGTTTGTGGGCTTGGTAAGTGGGAAGTTCCCTGTACGATCTTGGGTGACGCTTGTGTGTCTGCAGTTGGTAGGATCACTTGGGTTGTTTAGCACCTGAAGTGGGAATGTGCCTGAGGGAGTTGACTGTCCGTATGACATTTAGTGGGCTTAAATATTTGAGTTTGGTTAGGTTTGGCATTACTGTTCATGTGGAGTATCCTGCATTGGATTAATGTCTGATGGGGCATATAATAGTATGCGAAGTAATACATAGCCAGTTGAGCAGATAAAATACCCCGGGGGGGGGTGGGGGGGGGGCTGCTAAGGGCTAGGTTCTTGTAGTTAAATTTTTGTAACGATGGCTTTTCGAGCCATAGATCCTGGGGAGGGTCCAGGCAGGAACTTATGATAAGTTTTGTTTTATTTATAGGGGCGTTTTTCGCTTTGGGGGGGATGGCGGTTGCTTCTAACCCTTCTCCTTATTATGGGGTGGTAGGTTTGGTTGTGGCTTCCATTGCTGGGTGTGGCTGATTGGTGAGTCTTGGGGTGTCTTTTGTGTCTTTGGTGCTGGTTATGGTGTATTTGGGAGGGATGTTGGTGGTGTTTGTTTATTCTGTGTCACTGGCGGCAGATCCTTATCCGGAATCTTGGGCTAGTTGACGAGTTGTAGGGTATGCTTTAGGGATGGGGTTGGTTGTTGTTGTGGGGGTTGTTGTGGCAGGCTCTTCTGAGTTGGTTTTAGGGGGGGATACGGTTAATAATGGTGGATTGTTGTCTGTTCGGTTGGATTTTAGTGGGGTGGGTATATTTTACTCGTGGGGGGCGGGGCTGTTTTTAATTGCAGGGTGGGGTCTGTTGCTGACTTTGTTTGTGGTTTTAGAGCTTGTGCGGGGGTTGTCTCGGGGGGCTATTCGGGCGGTTTAGCTAAGTCAGAGAGTAGTTTATTTGAAAACGCCAGCTTTGGGAGTTGGTGATGAAGGTGAGACTCCTTTCTTTCTGATTGGATGGGAACTCTAAGAAGAGGTGTAGTCTTCAATCTTTGGTTTACAAGACCAATGTTTTTATAAACTATTAGAGTTGGATTAGAGGTTTAGGAGTTTGTTCTCTAGGATGCTAGCAATTGGGAATAGGATTAGGATGATTGTGAAGTAGCTTGCTGAGGCTAATTGTCCGATAATGATGAATGGGTGTTCGACTGGCTGGCTTCCTACTCAGGTTAAAATTAGTAGGTTGGCAACTAGGGTTCAGAATAGGATTTGTGAAAGTGGGCGGAAGGTTATTGATCGTTGTTTAGATTTATGTAGTAGGGGGGTTAGGAATAGTACTAGGACGGAGGCGGCTAGGGCCAGGACTCCTCCAAGTTTGTTTGGAATTGATCGTAGGATGGCGTATGCAAATAGGAAGTATCATTCTGGTTTGATATGTGGGGGTGTGGCTAAAGGGTTGGCTGGGGTAAAGTTCTCTGGGTCTCCTAGAAGATTAGGTGAGAATAGAGCTAAGGAGATTAGTGGGATTAGTATTAGTGCGAATCCTAGGATGTCTTTGATTGAGTAGTAAGGGTGGAATGGAATTTTGTCGCAATCTGAGGGGATTCCAAGTGGGTTGTTTGATCCTGTTTCGTGTAGGAAGGTTAAGTGAACTAGTGTAAGTCCTGCTATAATGAATGGGAGGAGGAAGTGCAGGGCGAAGAATCGGGTGAGTGTAGGGTTGTCGACTGAGAATCCTCCTCAGGCTCATTCTACTAGTGTTTGTCCAATGTAGGGGATTGCTGAGAATAGGTTAGTGATTACTGTAGCCCCTCAGAATGATATTTGTCCTCAGGGTAGTACGTAACCTACGAAGGCAGTTGCTATTAGGATTAGTAGGAGGATGACTCCGATATTTCAAGTTTCTTTGTTGAGGTATGATCCGTAGTAGAATCCTCGGCCGATGTGTAGGTAGATGCAGATAAAGAAGAAGGATGCTCCGTTAGCGTGTAAGTTTCGGATTAGTCATCCGAATTGGACGTTTCGGCATATGTGGGCTACGGAGGAGAAGGCTAGGGATGTGTCTGCTGTGTAATGTATGGCTAGCAGGAGTCCTGTGACGATTTGTATAATTAGGCAGACTCCTAGGAGGGATCCGAAATTTCATCAGATTGAGATGTTTGATGGAGTGGGAAGGTCGATTAGGGAGTTGTTGATGGTTTTTAGTAGCGGGTGGTTTTTACGTAGGTTGAGGGCCATTAGGGGTTAATTCTGTATGATGATATTAGGATAATGAGGATTGATAGGGCGAATGAGCCTAGATAAGCTTTGATGAGTCCGGTGTGGAGTATAGTGGCAGTTTTTGCTGCTATTATTTGTAGGTTGGCTAGTCCTTCTGGCCCTAATATTTTGTATCAGGAAAGGTCTACTAGGTGTGATGAAATTTTTTGGCCCCCGCCCAGCAGGAGTATAGCGCTGGTACGGTGGATTAGGGGGTTGAAGTATCCTAGTGAGGTGGAGAAATTTGACATGCGGCTCTGTTTGGGTATAGTTGAGGTATGTGCTATGCTTGATATCTCTAGGGCTAGGGCGATACCCAGTGCAGTAACCACTATGGCAGTAATTTTGATGGAGAGTGGTATAGTTGTTGGTGGGGTTTTTGTTGGCAGGATGAATGAAGTGATGAGGAATCCTGTTACAATGCTTCCTAGGGCGAGTCGGGTAATAGGGGATAAGATTGCAGGATTATTTTCGTTGATAGGTGTTAGGGGTTGAATGCGAGTGAAACCTGTTTGGACTAGTAGGGTTATTCGGATTGTGTATACTGCGGTGAATGATGTAGCTAAGAGGGTTAGGAGTAGGGCTCAGGTGTTTAGGTACGATGTGTTCAAGCTTTCGATGATTTGGTCTTTTGAGTAGAAGCCTGCTAAGAATGGTGTTCCTATTAGGGCTAGGTTTCCGATAGTTAGGCATGCGGTGGTTGTTGGTAGAGTTTTTTGTAGTCCTCCTATTTTTCGAATGTCTTGCTCACCATTTAGGCTGTGGATGATTGACCCAGAGCATAGGAATAGTATGGCTTTGAAGAACGCGTGGGTGGAAATGTGTAGGAAGGCTAGTTGTGGCAGGTTTAGACCAATGGCTACTATTATTAGTCCTAGTTGGCTTGAGGTGGAGAAGGCGATAATTTTTTTAATGTCGTTTTGAGTTAAGGCGCATGTAGCTGCAAATAGTGTGGATATTGCTCCCAAGCATAGGCATGTGGAGAGAGCAGTGGGGTTGTTGTTAAATAGTGGATGGGTTCGGATTAGTAAGAAGATTCCGGCTACTACTATTGTGCTGGAGTGAAGTAGGGCGGATACTGGGGTTGGTCCTTCTATGGCGGCTGGCAGTCATGGGTGGAGTCCGAATTGGGCAGATTTCCCTGTTGCAGCTAGAATCAGTCCTAGTAGTGGGAGTGTTGGGGTTTGAGAGGTTGATGTAGCTTGTTGGATTTCTCAGGTGTTTATGGTTGTGGCTAGTCATGCTATGCATAGGATGAGGCCGATATCTCCGACTCGGTTGTATAGGACGGCTTGTAGGGCGGCGGTGTTGGCTTCTGCTCGTCCGTGTCATCAGCTGATTAGGAGGAATGATATGATTCCCACTCCTTCTCATCCAATGAATAGGAGGAATAGGTTGTTGGAGATAATTAGGATGAGCATTGCAATTAAGAATAATAGAAGGTAGGAGAAGAATTTTGTAATGTGTGGGTCTGATTCTATGTATCATGTTGCAAATTGGAGGATTGATCAGGAGACGAATAGGGCGATTGGAAAGAATGTGAGTGAGTATAAATCTATTTTTAGGCTTACTGGGATTTTGAAGTTTATGATGAATTTTCATTCTCAGAAGAAGGTGAGGCTTTCTGTCCCTGAGTGGATGTAGATGGTTGCTGGGATTAAGCTGATGAGGAAGGAGGTTTTTACGGTGTTTGTGATGGTAGTAGGGGTGTTTTTTAGGCTGCTTGATAGTATAGGTAGAATGATTGGGGTTAGTAGGATAGTTAGGATGAGTAGTATGGATGAATTTAGGACTAATAGTAGGTCCATTACTTTCACTTGGATTTGCACCAAGATGAGTGGTTCCTAAGACCATTGGATTACTGTTATCCTTTGAAAGTAAGGGGGCTGAGGTTTTTATACTCAGATGCAGGAGTTAGCAGTTCCTGTTGGTTTAACCCTCCCTCGGCAGGTAAGAAGATTTTAACTTCTGTTTTTAGAATCACAGTCTAATGTTTTAGTTGAAACTATACTTGCATATGGGTGTTCCTGAGATTAGTTCGGGTTTTAGGATGAGTAGGATTATGGGGATTATATGTAGGGATATGAGTAGGTGTTCTCGTGTAGATGAGTTTTGGATGGATGTTATGTGGGATGGTAGTATTCCTCGTTGTGTTGTTATGAGTATGTGTAGGGTGTATGAGGCGGTGAGGAAGATTGTGGTTCCTGTTAAGAGGATTGTTAGGGGGGATCAGTTGAATAGGGAAATGATGATGGTCAGTTCTGCTATTAGATTGGTTGTTGGTGGTAGGGCTATGTTTGCTAAGTTAGCTAGGAGTCATCAGGTGGCTATTAGTGGTAGGAGGGGTTGTAGGCCTCGTGTGAGGAGTAGGATTCGGCTGTGAGTTCGTTCGTAGTTTGTGTTGGCTAGGCAGAATAGTATTGAGGAAGTCAGTCCGTGAGAGATTATCAGGATTATTGCTCCTGAGAATGCTCATTGGGTTTGGATTATGGTTGCGGCAATGACTAGTCCTATGTGGCTGACGGAGGAGTAGGCGATTAGTGACTTTAGGTCGGTTTGTCGTAGGCAGATGGCGCTAGTTATTAGTGCTCCTCATAGGGCTAGTGTGATGAATGGGTAGTGTAGGTTGTTTGATGATGGGTTGACTAGGATGGTGATTCGTATAATTCCATATCCTCCGAGTTTTAGTAATAGTGCAGCTAGTAGCATGGATCCCGCGATTGGGGCTTCTACATGGGCTTTGGGTAATCATAGGTGGAGGCCGTATAGTGGGGACTTTACTATGAAGGCTAGTAGGAGGGCTATAGTTGATATTAATCCTGTTCAGGATATGTTTGTCGTGGGGTGGTGAAGTTTTAGTATGGGAAGGTAGAGGGTGCCTATTTGGTTGTGTAGATGTATGATGGCAATTAATAGGGGTAGCGAGCTGGCAAGTGTGTAGAATAGGAGGTAGATACCGGCGTTTAGTCGTTCTGGTTGGTTTCCTCATCGGGTGATTAAGATTAGGGTTGGAATTAGAGTGGCTTCGAATGCAATGTAGAATAGCATTAGTTCTGAGGCCGAGAAGGCTAATAGGATGAATGGTTGTGCTAGGATTATCGTTACGATGAAGATTCGTTTTCGGATAGCTGGTTCTGGCTCTAGGTGGTTTTGGCTTGCTATGATTATTAGGGGTAGTAGTCAGCAGGATAGGACTAGTAGTGGGGATGAGATTTGGTCGATGGAAGTTCAGTAGGTCAGTCCCTTGCTTGGGTAGTATGTTGGGGCAAGTCATTGTAGGCTGATGGTGGCAATTAAGAGGCTGTGAGTTGTTGTGTTGGTTCACAAGTGTTTTTGGGGTGATAGGATGGCTAGGGGGAGTAGTATGATAGTTGGGATGATGATTTTTAGCATTTTAGTAGGTTGAAGTTGTGTAGGTGGTCTGATCCGTGGGTGCGGGTGGAAGCTACTAGTAGTGCCAGCCCGGTCCCTGCTTCGCAAGCGGAGAATGTTAGTATTAGGATGGGCAGTATCATGTGGGATGAGGTTTGGGTTTGGATTGGTCATATGGATAGGGCAACGTATATGGATAGTATCATGCCCTCTAAGCATAGTAGGGCTGAGATTAGGTGGGTTCGGTGGAAGGCTAGGCCTAGGCTGCTTATAGCGAAGGCTGAATAGAAGCTTAGGTGAAGGAGAGACATTAAGAAAGTTACAGGGTGTTAGCTGTAATTTGTTGAGCCGAAATCAACTGTCTTGGTTAGACTAACTTTCTGTTATTCTGCTCATTCCAGTCCTCCTTGAGTCCATTCGTATACTAGGCCTAGGGTGAGTAGGAGGATTAGTGTTGAGGTTCAGATTAATGTGGTGGTTGGGGTTTGTAGTTGGGTGGCTCATGGGAGGGGTAGAAGGAGGGCAATTTCTAGGTCGAATAGAAGGAACAGGATTGCTACTAGGAAGAATCGGATTGAGAATGGTAGTCGGGCAGATCCTAGGGGATCGAAACCGCATTCGTATGGGGATAGTTTTTCTGGGTCCGGGTTTATTTGGGCTAGTCAAAAATTTAATGTGGTTAGGATGATGCTTAGAGTTAGTGATAGAATAAGTATAAATAGGATTATGTTTATTACTCTTCTCTGGGTTTAAACCAGATTTAAAAGATTGGAAGTCTATCGTAATTAATATACTAGAAGAGTAGGATCCTCATCAGTAGATAGTCATGTAAAGGAATAGTCATACTACGTCTACGAAGTGTCAGTATCAGGCTGCAGCTTCGAATCCGAAGTGGTGTTTTGGTGTAAAGTGGAATTTGATTAGTCGTAGGAGGCATACTAGTAGGAATGTGGAGCCGATGATTACATGTAGTCCGTGGAATCCAGTGGCGACGAAGAAGGTTGATCCGTATACTCCGTCGGCGATGGAGAATGGGGCTTCGTAGTATTCTATGGCTTGTAGGGCGGTGAAGTAGAATCCTAGAAGAACTGTCAGGGTGAGAGCGTGGATTGCTTGTTTTCGGTTTGCTTCTGTGATACTGTGGTGGGCTCATGTGACGGTGACTCCTGAGGCTAGTAGAATGGCGGTGTTTAGCAGGGGTACGTCTATGGGGTTTAGGGGTTTGATTCCGACAGGTGGTCATTGGCCTCCTAGCTCTGGGGTTGGGGCTAGGCTGGAGTGGAAGAATGCTCAGAAGAATCCTAGGAAGAAGAATGCTTCTGAGGTGATGAATAGGATTATGCCGTATCGTAGTCCTTTTTGGACTGTGGGGGTGTGATGGCCTTGGAAGGTGCTTTCTCGAATAATGTCTCGTCATCATTGGAGCATAACTAGGGAGGTGGATAGGAGGCCTATGATTAGGAGTTGTGGGGAGTTGTAGTGGAATCACATGGTTAGGCCTGATGTCATAAGGAGGGCGGAGCCTGCTCCGAGGATAGGTCATGGGCTTGGGTCAACTATGTGGTAAGAGTGTGCTTGGTGAGCCATTGGTGACTTAGATGTTTTCTTGTAGGTACAGGCTTAGTAGCAGTACGAATACGTAGGCTTGGATTATAGCTACTGCTACTTCTAGGATGGTGAGCAGGAATAGGACTAGCAGAGTTAACAGGGAGATTGCTGGTATTGTTGAGAATAGGGCGACAGTGGCAGTGGAGATTAGTTGAATGAGTAGGTGTCCTGCTGTTAGGTTGGCTGTTAGTCGGACTCCTAAGGCTAGGGGGCGGATTAGTAGGCTGGTTGTTTCGATTATGATTAGGGCTGGAATTAGTGGTGTTGGGGTGCCTTCTGGAAGTAGATGCCCTAGGGAGATTGAGGGTTGGTTTCGTAGTCCTGTTAGCAGGGTAGCGAGTCATAGGGGGAAAGCTAGTGCTAGGTTCATGGACAGTTGTGTGGTTGGGGTGAATGTGTAGGGCAGTAGGCCTAGCAGGTTAATTAGGATTAGGAAGGTTATTAGTGACGTTAGGATTATGGCTCATTTGTGTCCTTTTTCATTTAGTGGTATTATTAGTTGTTTTGTGATTAGATTGACAAGTCATAGCTGGAGGGTTGAGAGTCGGTTGGTAATCCATCGGTTGCCTGGTGAGGGGATTAGTAAGGCTGGAAATGTCATTGCGATTAGGATCAGTGGGATTCCTAGTAGGGATGGGCTTGAGAATTGGTCGAAAAAGCTTAGGTTCATGGTCAGGTTCAGGGTGTGGTGTTGGGGGTTGTTGGTGTTTTGTCGAGTGGTGGATTTGCAGAGATGAAAGACAAGAGTTTAGGTTGGATGATTAGAGAGTAGGTCAGTCATGAGGTTAGCATGATAAAAAATCAAGGATTAGGGTTTAGTTGAGGCATGTCATTAAGGAGGGGTGTAGCCCTCTGTTTCTAGCTTAAAAGGCTAGTGCTGTTGCATAGCTTCTTAATGATTAGGATGATAGTAAGGAGGATCAGCTTTCGAAATTGGCGAGGGGGGCGGATTCTACTACGATTGGTATAAAGCTGTGGTTGGCTCCGCAGATTTCTGAGCATTGTCCGTAGAATACCCCGGGTCGAGTGGCAGTGAATGATGTTTGATTTAGGCGTCCTGGGATTGCGTCGGTTTTTACTCCCAGGCTTGGGACAGCTCATGAGTGAAGTACATCGTCGGCAGTTACGATGACTCGGATTGGTGATTCTATTGGGACTACTACGCGGTGGTCTACCTCTAGCAGTCGGAAGTGTCCTAGGGGCAGGTCTGTAGTGGGTGTTATGTATGAGTCGAATGATAGTTCTTTGAAGTCCGTGTACTCGTACGATCAGTATCACTGGTGGCCGATGGCTTTTAGGGTTATGTCGGGTTCGTTGATCTCGTCTATCATGTATAGGATTTTCAGAGATGGGAGGGCGAGTGTAATTAGGATGATAGCGGGGAGGATTGTTCACACGAGTTCGATTTCTTGTGCGTCAACTGTGCTTGAAGATAGTTTTTCGGTGAGTATTATGGTTAGAAGGTATAGGACCAGGCTGCAGATAGCTAGGGCTACTATTAGGGCGTGGTCGTGGAATTCTACGAGTTCTTCTATGATTGGGGATGAAGCGTCTTGAAAACCTAGTTGTGAGTGGTTGGCCATGTTTGGAGTTGAGGTGTACTGGGTTTTCACCTGTAATTCAGTCTTGACAAGGCTGTGTAATTGTTTTACTAACACCTCTAATGAGAAAGAAGCATAAGTGGTGTATATGCGGTTGGCTTGAAACCAACATATGGGGGTTCGACTCCTTCCTTTCTTGGACTTGAACGAAGGCTGGTTCTTCAAAGGTGTGGTACGGAGGTGGGCAGCCGTGGATTCATTCAACGTTTGTGCTAGTTAGTTCTGGTTGTGGGGCTTTACGTTTGGACGCGAAGGCTTCTCAGATAATGAACACTAGCATGATTACGGCTGTTATAGAGATTAGTGACCCGATTGAAGAGATTGTGTTTCATAGTGTATAGGCGTCTGGGTAGTCTGAGTATCGTCGTGGTATACCGGCTAGGCCTAGGAAGTGTTGGGGGAAGAAGGTGAGGTTGACTCCGATGAATATTACTCCGAAATGTGTTTTAGCCCATGTAGAGTGTAGGGTGTATCCAGTGAATAGGGGGAATCAGTGTGTGAATCCTGCCAGGATTGCGAATACTGCTCCTATGGACAGGACGTAGTGGAAGTGGGCTACTACGTAGTAGGTGTCGTGTAGGGCAATGTCTAATGAGGAGTTTGCGAGGACGATTCCTGTTAATCCTCCGATAGTAAACAGGAAGATGAAGCCTAGGGCTCATAGTATTGGGGGGTCTCATTTGATTGTTCCTCCGTGCAATGTTGCTAGTCAGCTGAATACTTTGATTCCAGTTGGGATGGCGATGATTATAGTTGCTGATGTGAAGTATGCTCGGGTGTCTACGTCCATACCTACAGTGAACATGTGGTGAGCTCATACGATGAATCCTAAGAATCCGATGGATAGTATGGCTCATACTATTCCTATGTATCCGAATGGTTCTTTTTTGCCTGCATAGTATGCTACAACATGGGAGATGATTCCAAATCCTGGTAGGATGAGGATGTAGACTTCGGGGTGTCCGAAGAATCAGAATAGGTGCTGGTATAGGACAGGGTCTCCTCCTCCTGCTGGGTCAAAGAATGTGGTGTTAAGGTTACGGTCCGTCAGTAGTATAGTGATGCCAGCAGCTAAGACTGGGAGTGACAGGAGTAGGAGTACTGCTGTGATTAGTACTGATCAAACGAACAGTGGGGTCTGGTATTGTGACAGTGCGGGTGGTTTTATGTTGATTGCTGTCGTGATGAAGTTGATTGCCCCTAGGATGGATGAAATGCCTGCTAGGTGTAGGGAGAAGATGGCTAGGTCTACTGAAGCACCGGCATGGGCCATGTTTCCTGCTAGGGGCGGGTACACAGTTCATCCTGTTCCGGCCCCCGCTTCGACTGTTGAGGAGGCTAGAAGGAGTAGGAATGATGGAGGTAGGAGTCAGAAGCTCATGTTATTTATTCGGGGGAATGCTATGTCGGGGGCGCCGATTATTAGTGGGACTAGTCAGTTACCAAATCCCCCGATCATGATTGGTATAACTATAAAGAAAATTATTACGAAGGCGTGGGCTGTGACGACTACGTTGTAGATTTGGTCGTCTCCTAGTAAAGCTCCGGGTTGACCTAGTTCTGCTCGAATAAGGAGGCTTAGGGCAGTACCGACCATTCCGGCTCATGCGCCGAAGATCAGGTACAGAGTGCCGATGTCTTTGTGGTTGGTTGAGAATAGTCATCGATTAATGTAAGTCACGGGTAAGATGGCTGAGTGTGTAAGCGTTAGGCTGTAGTCCTTTTTACAGAGGTTCAATTCCTCTTCTTATCGGCTCTGTAGTGAAATTCATGATGGGTTGCAAGCCCATTGATGTACATTAATTGTGTGCCGGAGTCTTAGACAGAAGCCCGCTGGTTTGGGCATGTAGCTGTTAACTATAGTATTATGGGATCGAGGCCCATCTGTCTAGAGGTCTGGGAAACTCTAGCTTAATTAAAGCATCTGAGTTGCATTCAGGAAATGCAGGGTAATGTCCTGCGAGTTTTAGCAGAAACTAAGAGGGTCTAACTCTTGTTTAAGGCTTTGAAGGCCTTCGGTTTATAGTAATCCTAAGTTTCTTAGATGGCGGTGAGGATCAGGGGGGAAATAGGGAGTAGGGTGATGGATAGGATGGTTAGAATGGCAATTAGGGGGCTGGTTGGTTTGTTAGTATGTCATAGTTTCATGTGGTTTGTGGTGTGGGGGGGTAGAGTAATTGTGGCGCAGTATGCCAGGCGTAGGTAGAAGAATAATCCTAGCAGGGATAGAAGTGAGATGATTATTGCTGATAGGGCTATTCCTTGCTTGGTTAGCTCTTGAATAATGAGTCACTTTGGGAGGAAGCCTGTTAGGGGGGGCAGGCCGGCAAGAGATAAGAGGGTCAGTAGGAGAATTGAGTTAAGTGAAGGGGTTTTTGTTCATGAGGTTATTAGTGTGGATAATTTTAGGGCTTTTATTGAGTTTAGGATTAGGAATACGGCTGCGGTTATAAGAGTGTAGAGGTAAAAGTTGAGAAGAGTAAGTTTTGGGTTGTAAGCAAGGATGATGGTCATTCATCCTAGGTGCGAAATGGAGGAGAAGGCTATGATTTTTCGAGTTTGGGTTTGATTTAGGCCTATTCATCCTCCTAAGGCTGTTGATATAATGGCTATAGTGACCAAGAGGGTGTGGTTCAGTGATTGGGAAGTTATGAAGAGCAAGGTGATTGGTGGGAGTTTTATGGCTGTGGATAGTAGGAGTCCGGTTGTTAGTGGGGAGCCTTGTAGTACTTCCGGGAATCAAAAATGGAATGGCACTAGACCTAGTTTAATTGAAATGGCCGTGGTTAGAATTAGGCATGATGTGGGGTGGGTAAGTTGAGTAATGTCCCACTGTCCGGTATGTCATGCATTGGTTATACTTGAGAATAGGACTAAGGCGGAGGCGGCTGCTTGCACTAGAAAGTATTTAGTTGCAGCTTCAATGGCTCGAGGATGGTGGGATTTTGAGATCAGTGGTAGGACAGCTAGTGTATTGATTTCAAGTCCAGTTCAGGCTATAATTCAGTGGTTGCTGGAGATTGTGATGGTAGTCCCTAGGGCCAGACTTGTTGTGAAAATTAGTTTTGCTTGGGGGTTCATTAGTAGGGGAAGGGGTTGATCCATCATTTTCGGGGTATGGGCCCGATAGCTTGTTTAGCTGACCCTACTTGGGGTAGGAAATAATATAAAGGAAGTATGGAGGGTTTTGATCCCTTCTGTGTAGGTTCGATTCCCACTTTCCTAGGGTTGTTAGGAAATGAGAGGGTTGGTATACCTCTATGTTCACTTTATCATAGTGACCCTTTGGCGTTCAGGCACATTTCCTTGGGGTAGTCTTATGTAGGGGGGTAGGCCTGCGTAGCAAATTGGTATGCTTGTGTGTCATAGGCACAGGGCAAGGGTTAGGGGTAAGAAATTTTTTCATAATAAGTGTATTAGTTGGTCATATCGGAATCGTGGGTATGAGGCACGAACTCATAGGAATCCTGCCGATAGGAGTAATGTCTCTGTAGCTAGGGCCATGGGGAATAGTTCTTGTGGAGGGTTGAATGAGCTTGGGTTGAAAAATAGGATGGCAGTCAATGTATTTATAAGTATGATGTTGGCGTATTCAGCTAGGAAGAATAGTGCAAATGGTCCTGCTGCATACTCCACATTGAACCCTGAGACTAATTCTGACTCTCCCTCTGTTAAGTCGAAGGGGGCACGGTTTGTTTCAGCGAGAGTTGATACGTATCATATTATGGCGAGTGGCCAGCAAGAGAAGATTAGGAATAAGGGTTCTTGGGTGACTGCTAGGGCGTTCAGGTTGTAGCTCCCGCTTAGTAGAATAACGGACAGTAAGATGATTGCTAGGGTGACTTCGTAGGAGATGGTTTGGGCTACTGCTCGTAATGCTCCAATTAGAGCGTATTTGGAGTTTGAAGCTCATCCTGATCATAGGATAGAGTAAACTGCTAGGCTTGACATAGTTAGTAGGAATAGTATGCCTAGGTTCAGGTCTGCTAGGGAAAATGGAATTGGAAGTGGTGTCCAAATTGAAATTGCTAGGAGGAGGGCTAGCATGGGGGTTGCAATGAATAGGATTGGAGAGGATGTTGATGGGCGGATAGGTTCTTTAATGAATAGCTTGATTCCGTCTGCCAGAGGTTGTAGTAATCCGAATGGTCCTACTACATTAGGGCCCTTTCGACCTTGTATATAGCTCAGAATTTTGCGTTCTACTAGGGTTAGAAAGGCCACGGCGATCAGGATAGGTAGGGCGTAAGAAAGGGCTATGATTAGGTTGATTAGTAGGGGGTGGTTGGCCATTAGATTGGTGTTTAGCTAGGGAGAGGATTTGAACCTCTGATTTAAAGGACTTAAGCCTTTTGCATTTGCCGAGCTCTGCCACGCTAGCTTGTCCTTTTCTAGGACGTGGTTGTGGTGGGATAGCCTTTTGTAATTTAGTTGAGTTCATCACTTAAGGCGAAGGCTTGCTTGTGGTATTGGCCTCACTTTTCCTATCCTTTCGTACTGGGAAGAGTTCATCATAGATAGAAACCGACCTGGATTACTCCGGTCTGAACTCAGATCACGTAGGACTGTTAATCGTTGAACAAACGAACCCTTAGTAGCGGCTGCACCACTAGGATGTCCTGATCCAACATCGAGGTCGTAAACCTCCCCGTCGATACGGACTCTCGGAGGAGATTGCGCTGTTATCCCTGGGGTAGCTTGGTCCATTGATCAATTATATTGGGTCTGGGTGCTATTAGCACGTTGAGGGGTTGCTCTTAGTCTAGAGGTATGGTCTAATTTTTGGAGGATCTTTTTTTCTCCAAGGTCGCCCCAACCGAAAAACGTGGACCAGAGACTTATTAGTGCGTGTACCCGGTGGGTGTTGATGTGATTTAGTGTGGTCGCTGATTTTAAAGTTCCACAGGGTCTTCTCGTCTTATGGGTTTATCCCTGCTTTTGCACAGGGAGATCAATTTCACCGATTGCCTGTAAGAGACAGTTAAGACCTCGTTTAGCCATTCATACTAGTCCCGATTTATGGGACAATTGATTGCGCTACCTTTGCACGGTTAGGATACCGCGGCCGTTGAACACTAGGTCACCGGGCAGGCATCACCTTCAATACTTGTCTGTTGATTTGCTGAAGGCTATGTTTTTGGTAAACAGTCGGGTCTTGACGGGCTTGCCTAGTTCCTTTTACAGGTTTTAATCTTTCTTAATGGACGCTCCTCTGTCGGGTTAACAATGTAGTTAATACTCTGCTTGTTTTATTTGTTGTATATTGGGTATTTGTTAATAATGTACGGATGTAAGCTTGCGTCGTAGAGGGAGGACCCTGGTTACTCATTCTAGCATTAATTCTCCTATTTAAGTATAGGTTAGCCTGTTAGTGATGAGGGAGTCATAAGGTTTATATATTTTTTGGGTACGGAGCTTTAACGCACTCTTTGTTGATGGCTGCTTGAGGGCCCACAGATAGTCTTGGGTTATTGGTTATTTATCCGCTCGTAGAGATTGTGTTCTTTTTTAAAGGAGCTGTACCCCCTTTAAATAGCCCTTAATTCGCTTCATTGGGGTTTGGTGAGTTTTCCTTGGAGGAGAATTAAGAGTGAACTAAGATTCGTTTCACAGGCAACCAGCTATCACCTAGCTCGATTGGCTTTTCACCTCTACTAACAAGTCATCCCACTCTTTTGCAACAGAGACGGGTTCGCTCAATAATAGCTGCTCGTAAGTAGCTCGCTTAGGTTTCGGGGTGGCAAACTTAAATTCATTTTGCTTGGTTTTTCTCGCTAGACCATTATGCAAAAGGTACAAGGGTTGATCTTTGCTGTTTATAGCTTAGTTTGTTCATTGTTATTTCATCTTTCCCTTACGGTACGTGGTCTCTATCGCTCCATGTTAGTGTCTTTTCTATCGCCTATACTGGGACTAGTAAATGCTTTAGTTTAGTTGGATGAAGTGGCTTTGTTATTCTGAGTCAATGTATGTTGGGCTAGAGTTTGGCATCAAGACGATCTGGTGTTAGCAGACATCTTTCAGGTGTAAGCTGAATGCTTTTGTTAAAGCTACGTCTTGATTATCTAAGTGCACCTTCCGGTACACTTACCTTGTTACGACTTGCCTCCTCTTTAGCTTGATAGCTTATTAGTTATTTTGGGTTTTTGGTCGCTTTTGAGGAGGGTGACGGGCGGTATGTACGTGCCCCAGAGCCGGTTTAAAGAGGGCTCGATTGTCCCACTTTACTGCTAAATCCGCCTTCCAAGGACCGTTTCAGGTCCCTTTGCCGTGATGTTCTATCCTAGAAAATGTAGCCCATTACTCCCATTCCATGGGCTATACCTTGACCTGTCTTACTAGTGTGGTTGGACTATTGCGCTCACTGTTGTTCCTTCAGGTGGGTGGGCTGAGGACGGCGGTATGTAGGCTGACTTGGCAAGGAATGGTAAGGTGTAGCGTGGATCATCGATTGTAGAACAGGCTCCTCTAGATGGGTTTGAGGCACCGCCAAGTCCTTAGAGTTTTAAGCGTTTGTGCTCGTAGTTCTCGGGCGGATGCTTAGGTAGTATGAAGCACCAAGATTTAGGGCCAGGCATAGTGGGGTATCTAATCCCAGTTTGGGCCCTGGCTTTCGTGGATTTCAATTAATCGTTAGTCTAAGATCTTCTTTGGTAGTAGGCCTTATGGGCATCTTGGGCTTGTGACGGCTCAGTTGCATTTTAATCTTAGTTACTTGGATAGCATGTGACCACTCTTTACGCCGTTTTGGGGATAATGTTGATTTGGGTCTCCTGTATGACCGCGGTGGCTGGCACAGGATTTACCAACCCTAATTTGCTATGACTAAGTCAAGTTTACACTCATTGCTTAATGTTAACTACTGCTGAATACCCGTGGGGGTGTGGCGGGTGCAAGGCGTCTTGGGCTACCAGTTGGGTGGGTGTGCCTGATGCCCGCTCCTGTCGACTTTTTGTTAAAGGGTGACTAGGGCTTCTTCACTGGGGCGCGGATACTCGCATGTATATGTCTAGCAAAAACCAACAGTAAGGTTAGGACTAAGTCTTTTGTCTGTGGGTGTTTGTGGCGACCATCTTGACATCTTCAGTGTCATGCTTTGCTATAAGCTACACGGAC